TTTCTCCTATTCGTTGTCCCCCTTGCTTTGCCCTTCCTCTAAGGGGTTGTTGTGTAACAAGTGCGTAATGTCCACTAGAACGTCCATGGATTTTATCATCAACTTGATGAATTAATTTTAAAATATAGGACTTTCCTATTAAGACAGGTTGTTCAAAAGGATTTCCTGTTCTTCCATCAAATATTCTGCTTTTTCCCGGATATTCCGGTTCAAATACCCATGGATTTTTTGTTTGCTTACTGGCTTCATATAATTCAGAAAACACTAGCTTTCTCGAAGCCTCTTGCTCATATCTCTCATCAAAAGATGCTATTCTATAATGTCTTTTTAACAGATCCCCCGCTAACCCCAGCGAACATTCAAATATCTGTCCCACATTCATTCGTGATGGTACTCCTAATGGGTTGAAGACCATATCAACAGGTGTTCCATCTTGCAAATAAGGCATATCTTGTCTAGGCAAAATTTTGGAAATGATACCTTTATTCCCATGTCTTCCAGCTACTTTATCACCTACTTTGATTTCACGTTTCTGTGAAATATATACACGAATCATTTCTAAATTATAACAGGAACCCCCCTTTTTCCGGATCCATCTCACGTCAATAACGCGCCCTCTTCCGCCTATAGGTAGTTTTAGAGAAGTTTCTTTTGCAGTGGATACCTGAATTCCAAGAATGGCTCTTAATAATCTATCCTCTGGAGCATACGAGGATTCGTTTGCCGTCTGAGGCCTTAATTTTCCTACTAAAATATCACCTGTTTCTACCCAAGATCCCAGCATCACAACTCCATTTTTGTCTAAATTGCGGAGTAAATGAGCCTCTAGATGTGGTATTTCCCTAGTGATTCTTTCAGGTCCTTGGCTTGTCATATGAGTCTTAATTTCATATTTCCGGATGTGAAAAGAAGTATAAATATCTTCATATACCAAACGTTCGCTAATTAGTACTGCATCTTCAAAATTGTAACCTTCCCATGGCATATAAGCTACTAATACATTTTTTCCTAAAGCGAGTTCCCCAGCAACTGTAGCCGCACCGTCTGCTAAAATTTGTCCCTTTTTAATGCATTTACCTCGCGAAACCTGAGGTTTTTGATGCATACAAGTATTTTTGTTGGAACGTTGACAGATAACTAATGGAATACTTATAGTAGTGTCTCCATTACTTGCAAAAAGAATCTTGTCAGGATCAGTATAAATGATCTTTCCCTCGTGTTCGGCTATAGCGGAAACCCCCGAATCTAGAGCCGTTTGACGTTCCAGTCCAGTTCCAACAATGCACCTTTCGGACTGAGAAAGCGGAACTGCTTGGCGCTGCATATTAGAACTCATTAAAGCCCGATTCGCATCATTATGCTCGATAAAAGGAATGAGAGAAGCTCCAATAGAAAAATATTGGAAGGGAAAAATACTTCTAAGATGAATCTGTTCCCATGCAATAGTCAGGAACTCTTGACGGTATCGAGCTGGAACAACCTGTTCTTCCTGAATACTCTGATTCAAGGCCAAAGAATTTCCAGCTGCTACCCTATAATATTCATCTCTATTTGGTGATAAATAAACTATCTGTGCCTCTTTTTTTGATCTTTCAGATATTTCATAAAACGGACTCTTTATGGATCCCCAATGGCCAATCCTCACATGAATAGCTAAGGATCCAATAAGTCCAACATTGATTCCTTCAGACGTGTCAATTGGACAAATACGTCCATAGTGGCTAGGATGAATATCTCGTATCCGAAAACTAGCAGTTTTCCCCGTCAATCCTCCAGGACCCAAATAACTCAATTTTCGCCCATGAACAATTTGTGTCAATGGATTAGTTCGATCCAAAACTTGAGATAAAGGATGTAGGCCAAAAAACGATTCATAAGTGGTTGTTAATGAAGTTGAAGTTACCAAATTTTGAGGAGTCGGTATCAATTTATGACGAATTGCTCCAGATATAGTTCCTCGAACTGCGTTTTCTAAACGAACAAGAGCCAGTCCAAATTGATCCTGTAGCAAGTCCGCTATAGAACGAATACGTTTATTTTTCAAGTGATTCATATCATCAAGTGTACCCATTCCAAATTTCATTCCGATCAAATGATCCACAGCAGCCAATACATCTCGTGGTAACAAAAATGTATTGTTCTGAGGTATATCAAGATTCAGTCTACGGTTCATATTTCGTCGACCAATCCTTCCTAATTCACATCTTTGTTGAAAAAATTTCTTTTGTAATTCCTTACATAAGGACTCAGAAAATATCGGATCCCCACCTACACAAGCAAATTGTTGATAAAATTCCAAAATAGCACTTTCTTTTGACCCAATCTTTTTTTTCTCCTTATCATTCAGGAAAGACAAGAAAATCTCAGGGTAACAAACATTATCCAGAATTTCTCTTAGATTCGAACCCATAGCCGACGATAGAACTAGAATAGATATTTTTTGTTTCCTACTCACACGGGCCCATATCCTTGATTTTCTATCAATCTCTAATTCTGATCTCCCCCCCCAATCTGATATTATGGTGCTGGTATAAACAGAAATTCCGTTATGGTCCAATTCTGAACGGTAGTAAATACCAGGACTTTGCAATATTTGATTGATCACAATTCTGTATATTCCATTTATTATAAAGGTTCCCAGGGAATTCATTATTGGAATGTTTCCAATAAAAATGGTTTCTTCTTGCATATCTCTACCGGTTTTCCAAATTAATCCCGCGGGTACATATAATTCAGAAGAATATGTGAGTGATTCATACACAGCATTTCTTTCGTTTATCAAGGGTTCTACCAATTGATATCTTTCTACAAATAATTTAAATTCAATTTCTTGATCTGTGTCTTCAATTTTCGGAAACTTATGAAATTCTTCCGTCAAGCCCTCATTAATAAACCTACAAAATCCCTCAAATTGGATCTGACTAAATCCAGGTATTGTGGACATTCCCTCATTTCCATCATCCCAAAGCATCTTAATTTTAAAGTTTCCACTTTATCGAAAAATCCCACCCATTATTAGCTCACTATTTATCGATCCATATGGATCGATTTCGCAATGATGGAATGTATATTCCGTTTACTGAATCACATGAAATTTTAGACAACCCTACTTCATACGTATGATAACGGAAATGAGACAGAGGAATGAAGAGCATTTTCGACGCAAGTTCGAATTTGCGACAGGTACAAATGGAAATAAATTTATAAAATAAAGCATTCCCAGAAAAATTCCGTTACTTACACTTATGGAGTCTTATATAGAATATAAAAATTCATCCAACTTCTACCTATTATTATGATAATACGATTAGATTGATTGGGTACCAAAAAAATAAATGGATTCAGAATGAAATCGAATCTCTATGAATGAGATAAAGAAAGCCAGTAGTAATATGGGTTTCCCTTTAGTTAAAGTTCATTTTATTTCATGTTGAAAAAATTTTTTGACTTTTACTATATAACTATTACTATAATAACCATATATAAATATAATTTGATTTTGACTATATATATATATAATATGGATTTATGGAATATGATTGAATTGCGTAATAGGAATAATATTTACTAAATAAAGTATATGCCGGTATAGCTATCCACCTATCCACATATCTCATCTTTTTTTTATAGCAATTTTGTTTTGTTTGTGGCAACAGAAGTCAGGTCACACTATATCATAATTTCCACTTTTTCCATTGTATTATGGAAAACGAAAAAAAAAGCACGACGATTCCCTATAAGGATATGGGATATGTACATAAAACGGTATATGTGTAACAATTTTAGTTTTTGGGGTATGGGTTTACATATACACATATCATATATATTGATATATTTGAATCGATTTGTTATGCCAGTAAGGAAAGGCAACAATTTGAGATAAAAATTGAAGAACTTTTCACTAATTCAAAAAAAAAATAGTTAATGGTTCCAATTTGCACTAAATTTTTCAGTTTGTGACCGAAAATCCTTTTTTTACCTTCTCAATGGAAAGAGAAGGGGAGTTTTTAAGGGGTGTGATAACCAGAATAATATAAATTGGATTGGATCAAAAAAAGAAAAGAATTAGTAATAGAATCTTAGTAAAAGAATATGGATGAATACTCTTTTTTTACCTATTTTAGATTTGGATCGGATTTGGCGACATGGCCAAGTGGTAAGGCAGGGGACTGCAAATCCTTTATCCCCAGTTCAAATCTGGGTGTCGCCTGATCAACAAAAAACAAACGGGGGATTTCTTATTCTACTGATTTAATTCGAATAATTTTGTCCCCGGAGCCGGAGAAGTATAAGCCTATCGATAGTTTTTTTTCTCAAAATATGGTACTTGGGTGTGGCTCAAACCGATACAAATAGGAATGAAGTGAGTCTTACTTAGTAATATGATTGACTCTCACTATTTTTTTTTTTCAAAAAAAAATAGTGAGAGTCAATTCTGGGATTCACAACGACGAAAATCAGAGGTCGAAAGTATCCAAAGGTTCCTAAAAGACAATCCATTTTTCTCCTAGGATTGAAGAAGAGATTGTACGAAAGAGTATCAAGAATTCCTAATTCTTTTTCACTACCACTACTAAAATTGTGTCTACTGACTCCATCTGGAATTAGATTGGATAAGCTGATGGGAAATCCATTTAGAAGTTGTGGAAAGTATTGAAGAAACTTTGTATTCAGACTCACGAGGGTCTCTGAGTAATCAGACATTCAATCAGGATAGTCGGTCAACTCTTATTTTTATAGAGTAAAAGTCAAAGTCGAAAAAAAAAAAGGGGGTAACAAACAATAGGTCTTAGTATTCCCACATGTTTCATTTCATTAGGATAGAAGTATTCCTTTGCTATCCAATTTTCCAAGAAAAGGTATGTGTATCATATCTGTACTTAATCTTAATACTTATACTTCCAAATTCTACCTGGTAGAATTTTGTTACAAGTAGATTCATTGGATTGGTTCATTAAAAGCCTTAAGTCAGAATTCTATTTTGACTCTGCGCCATTAATTCCACTATGATTATTGATCAATAATTAAATAATTTCTTCATAGAGATAGGAGACATAATTCATATGGATATAGTAAGTCTCGCTTGGGCTGCTTTAATGGTAGTCTTTACATTTTCCCTCTCACTTGTAGTATGGGGAAGGAGTGGACTTTAGGGGGACTACTAGTTGAGTAATTTAATTGTATGAATTGTTTAATTGAACGTTTTGCGAAGCTTTTTCTTTATTTGTATTTGTTTCCCTCTTTTTTGACTCATCTCATGTCTTAAGCATAAAAAATAGAGAGGAGTCTACTCTATTAACCTATTCCCTTTTACAAATCTGAATAAATTATCATAGAATAGAACTACGCGGATCATGTTTTCTGTTAATGGATCAAGCAATAGCTTATTGGGGTGGGAAATCTAAAAAAAGAAAAAGATTCTTTGGTTTCGTTTTCTTTTCTCTTTTTTTGTTTACTTTTTTATTTAATTTGAAATTTCTAATAGATTAGTATATGCCCGTATTATTCTTGTTCCATTGATTCTTTTGTTCTTGTTCCATTGATTCTTTTGATGGATCTCAGGATCCATCCTATATAAATAAATTCTAAAATAGGTTAAGAATTAGAACAGTTGGCCTTCGATTATTTTGGATCGATCGAAATACACACAGGTAAATGTAGCCAAAAAAAAGAATTGGGCTGCTATTTTGATGTACTATTTAGATATACATCTAATCCATGTACATACATATTGTATATTGATCTAGATATGGGCTTTTTTATAGGAAAAAGTCTATATCTAGATCAATATATAATACAACTCTCTATGAAAATAATGAATATGATAATATATACTAGATAACTATACCATACTATCTAGGCTTAGATAGTACTATCTCAGATACTTATGATTCCAGCCAGATCATTTCTTTCGTTTAAGACTTGAAGTTTGAATCCCTTTCCTTTCTTCAATCATTGATAAGAACTAATAATTCAAGTTTCAATCAAATTAGTCATTTTGACTGACTGTTTTTACGTAGATGATAAGTAAAAAAGCAGTAGGAACTAGAATGAACAGTGCAGTAGCAATAAATGCGAGAATATTTACTTCCATAATCTCATTGTTTTTTTACTTCGCAATAACTCGGGATCTAATCCCATAGAGATGAGAAATTGGATTCCTGTAAATTCAATGGGATGAATTGCATTCTGATGATACTGAATCGTATCAGTATTATGAATAACAATATATGATCTATCAAATAAATTCATCGTCGAGAATTGAATAGTATAACATAGGAAGATCCTTTATATATACTAAATCTGAAAAAGGATTCTTTATTGGATCAGGAATCCAATTGAATTTACATCCTTTTCCACTTTTTCTTTTCTATAAATAACCCAACCTTATCGTCTTCCTTATATATTCATATTCCTCCTTCGTTATATTATACTTATACATACAATTATGAGTACATACAATTATGAGGTATTATATGACTGGTATGGTATTCTATGGATGACACACAGATCAAAAGAAAAGAGTAGGAGTGAGATGGAAAAAGGACGAGTTAAGTATCAAAAATCTAATATAATTCCAATGAATTTAATAAAAAGGAGTGTTACTCGTTCTCCTCTTTTATTTTATTAGTATTTCTTCGGACTGGAAGGCATACATAAAAAGTGGAGTGTGCAATTTAGTTTATTTGAATGAAAATGAGATAGATTGTTTCCAATTAGTCATTGAGGATACCCCCCCCAAAAAAAAAGTTGGAGCTCAAAGGGGTTTTCATTTACCCTGACAAGTACTCTGTCGAGGCACTTATGTTAAGTTCGTTGTGTCTCGTACAATAAACGAATACAATTTGCATATGTACTCCGGTAAAAAGGGGTACTCTTTTCTATTTTATTCATCAAAAATATTGAAAAACAAGAGTGGACGAGTATCTCTTAAAAAAAAAAATAGTAAAGTAAATATAAGAATACTACCCGAATCTAACTATTATGTTATGTCTCTCTCTTATCAATCGGCACTAATGAAAGAAATGGAAATTCCCATATTTGTCTAATGATAAATACGAAATAAAAACAAAAGAAATCGGGATCCCGCTGGGTATTAGATCTTGCTCCCTGTTTCTTTTTTCACGTTAAAGAAATTTATCCATTTATTTAACGGATCGGATCCTAGTTCGGGACTGACGGGGCTCGAACCCGCAGCTTCCGCCTTGACAGGGCGGTGCTCTGACCAATTGAACTACAATCCCAGCGAGGTGTATGGTATACATATTCTTAATGGTTTTATTCTTAATGGTTTTTTAAAACCATTTTTTTTTCTTCGTCGTGTTGTAAGAGAGACATGAATACTGATGTTATATACACATAGATATGGACTATACTGAAAGTAACACGAAGATATGGACTATAGTAAAAGTAACACAGATTACTAGTAACCCATGTTTTTTTATTTCCAAAAATGGATAATCAACCTTTCAATGAGAAAAAACTATTTTTCTTTTCATA